ATAGATACTTTTTATGAATGTCAACTAAGTATCGTAAGTAAATTGCTCCCGGTTGTTCAATCATTTGATAACCAGAGTCATTCTTTGATAAATGATCACTATGAGTCAGACTCAATAGAATTTGATCAATCCTTTTTTCTGTCGTTAAGGCGGACAACTGAACTAAGAAATCTCTTTCTTCATCATCAATCGAATCACTGTTCGCGGCCCAGGATTCTATTTTATCATCAATCCAATCCCCATTCACGTTTTTTCTTTTTCTTATCAATGAATAGATCTCTTTACTTGTGTGACTTAGATGTCTCGTATTTCTCGAAAAAGTGATTCGATTGATGGGATTTGGTATGAGATCGATGAGATTGATATTCAAATATTTCTTCTTAGAACGTATTGATTTGACAACAAAAGTGGGACCAAGCATGTTGCCGCCAGAAGTCCGTATTGCTTCTAGAGAATCTCCTAATTGTTCCAGAGCAACTAGAAAGAGATTCTTTAACCAGAAAGAATTCGGTGTAGAAGATGTAAGATACCTATCCAGAAGTTTTACCAACTCAATCATAGATGCTGGAATCATCAAAGATTTAACCTTTTCGAACTCTGTCTGTAACTCACTAAAGGACCGGCAAACAAAGAGAAGATGCGTACGAACGAGATATGCAGCAACAAGAAGAAAGAAAAGGATTGAATACAGGAACTCCTGAACATTTGGAGATCTCAGATGTATCGATACCACGGGTGACTCATTATTTCGATGAATCATTTCTTCGGACAGAAGAAGATTATGGAAAAACTTACTCGAAATCTCACTTATAAGATTCCATTGTGGAAGAAATCGTTTTTTCTGAAGAATTCGCCGTGATATACCCGACCCATGGATAATATCATGAAAAAAGGATACAAATTTTTGACTTAGTATCGGAAAAAGATCTGAAAAAGTATCTAAAAATATCAAATTTAGATATTTGTACCCTGTCAAAGTAAGGAACCATGGCATATATGTTTGGAATAGATTCCATTTTGAGAGAGTTGAAAAAGCACTATCTCGTTGAAAGATTCTATACATCTGCCCTTTCTCAACGCATTTCTTTAGAGAAAGACTCCGTTTTCTCCTCTTTTCGGATGGTAAATATTTCTCAGAACATGGAGTGTGGATCAAACCTATGTTTGAATTGAGACACTGATGTAAGTTCTTCCCTTCTGAATCAGATAGATTCATATGTTGACTTTCAAAATTGACTATTTGTCCCTCTGTTAGAGGTGTTCCAGAAATGTCTGCGATCGAGTAACTCGTTCCTAGAACAAATGGATCGTATCGGCTTGGAAAATGGAAAGATTTGGACAAGTTATACGATTCGTCACCACCTTGTGGAAAATCGTTAGGTATGAATATGTTAGATACCTGTGACTCGATTGGTGAAATAGTATCTCTCCCCCCAAAAGCATGCTTCTTTTTACCGACGCACAAAAAAAAGATCTTTTTGCGAATGAACAAGATATTGAGGAATTCTCCATACGTAAAATCAGAATTATTGATACGGGCCTTTTCCACAGAAAAGGGGAATCTTGTGTTACAATAGAAGAAGAAGTGATGTGGATTATTCAAGAATCGAAGTCGATTTGCTTTATAAAAAGAAGATATCAATGAACTTCTATGAAATGGTTTCACGGGATTCAACCAATTGTCTTGGTTGTGGAATACCATTGAGAAATAGGAATCCGCATTATCAAAGGATTTACTGCGATTATTTCTAGTATGGAACGAGCCAATCATCCACCTTTTTGGTATCTTAGTGAAGATATTGAACAAAAAAGGTGTTCCTCCATTGATCAAGAATTTCGATTTTCGGGAAGTATCGTGGTCATCCAATAAGAAGGGTTTCCTTTTTTTCAAATGAACAATTTGAAGACCTATTGATTCTAACAACTGATTGCAGAGTTGATCATTCGAACCATTCAATTCATAGATGTGGATCTCGGACCTAGGAATGGGGATATTCCCGACACTCACACAGAAAAAAGGAAGTGAGTTAGACAAAAAGAACAGCAACTTGGACAAAAAGAAAGGAAGTGGCTTAGACAAATCTTTTTTGTCGATAACCTCAGACCAATCAATCAAATATTGATTAATGCGTAATTGATCGAACAATATTTGAAACCGGCTCTTCTGCGCAGAAACGAAATGTTCCAAATGTTCCTGGAAATTATTGCTCCCATTGGAGCGTTTGTATCTATATGCATCAGGATCCCGATTCATGGATCTCTCGGTTCGAGAAATCGGGATAAGAGGATCGAACCACTTCTTCTGACTCTTTTTCAAATTCGATAAATGTTGGTTGATCATATATTTCATTATAGTTCTATGATTCAGAGTATCCTTTCCTCTTTGATCCCTTTGAATTCCATATTCGAAGTTGCGATCGGATCGATTCTTTTTAATGAATTGATTCAATAGATTTCTTATGTACCCATAGGTACTGTATTGGATTTGAGTCAGATTTTG